CTACGGACTTAAATTGAATTGAGCCTTGGTATGGAAACCTACCAAGTGATAACTTTCAAATTCAGAGAAACCCTGGAATTAAAAATGGGCAATCCTGAGCCAAATCCCGTTTTATGAAAACAAACAAGGGTTTCACAAAGCGAGAAAAAATAAAGGATAGGTGCAGAGACTCAATGGAAGCTGTTCTAACAGGTGGAGTTGGCTGCAGTGTGTTCGTAAAGGAATCCTTCCATCGAAACTTCCGAAAGGATGAAAGATAAACATATTAAGTATATGTATATTTACTGAAATACTATAGCCAAATGATTCAAAATCAAAATTGAAAAAAAAAAAGAATTAATTATTCATTGATCAAATAATTCACTCCATTATAGTCTGATAAATCTTTTTATTTTTAATAATTATTAATCGGATTAAGAATAAAGATAGAGTCCCATTCTACATGTCAATATCGACAACAATGAAATTTATAGTAATAGGAAAATCCGTCGACTTTAGAAATCGTGAGGGTTCAAGTCCCTCTATCCCCAAAAAACCAGGTTGCCCCCCTAATTATTTATCTTCTCGTTTTGTTAGTGACTCAAAATTGGTTATGGTTCTTAATCATTCTCACTCTACTATTTTACACACCGCTCTGAGCGGAAATTTTATTTCTTAGCACATCATAAGCCTTGTGTGTTATATATATGATACGGGTACAAAGTCATTATTTGTATTATTTGTACTGTATTGAAACTTACAAAGTTTTCTTTTTAAAGATACAAGAACTTCTACCAAGGCCGGGATAATACTTTGTAATATCTTTTCTTTTTTTTTTTTAATTGACATAGACCCAAGTCCTATATTAAAATAATATGAGGATGATGCGTCGTGAATGGTCGGGATAGCTCAGCTGGTAGAGCAGAGGACTGAAAATCCTCGTGTCACCAGTTCAAATCTGGTTCCTGGCACATGAGTAATTTGTACGAGTAGATATTCTACAAATTAATTGATATGAGTCGCCATACATATTCAGTATTAACATACATATTTATTATTCTAGTTATAGGCCATGATACATATTTATCTTATCCATCTAAGTGTCGGAACTATACCCCTTAGTAATTGTGTTTTATGTATATAAAAAAGGCAAAAGAAACGAATTCTATTTTGTTTCCTATTACTTTTTTATTAAGTTCGTGTCTCCGCCAGTAAAAAAAAATAGCGTCTTAGGGGGGAATAGTCAAGATTGATCTCAGATATAGTACAAATAGAATATGACCCTCTTTTATTTCCTTATATTTTTCATATTCTATTTCTTTATTTCCTCCTATGTTACTTTCTAGACCCTTCGAAGTGTTGTGCGCAGTACATAGTTCATGATCTGGAACTCTTTTACTTCCATCCTATTGGCTCGGCTCATCCGAAAAAGTATCTTCAAAATTTTAGAATTTTAATCAACCTTCTAATTCTAATTTTATTCTTTTTTTATTTAGCCCACCTAATGAATGAAACGTGAATTACTCTGTTTGATCTATAAGAGAACGTCCAAATACTCTTTTAATATTGGAGGTTGTAGAAGTAAATATTGTTTTCTGATTATTTAATGAGCATCTTGTATTTCATAAAAATTGGGGGCAATATAATCCTTACGTAAAGGCCAGCCTATCCAACTTTCAGGCATTAAGATACGTTTCAGGCGTGGATGATTATCATAAAAGATTCCCAGCATATCATAAGATTCCCTTTCTTGAAAATCTGCGCTTTTCCAAACCCAGAAAACAGATGGAATTCTAGGATTCCTCCTTGGGGCAAATACTTTTATGCAGACCTCTTCCGGTTGATCTATACCATATTCTATTCTGGTAAGATGGTACACACTAGCTAACAACCCGCCTGGTGCTACATCATAAGCACATTGGGAACGTAGATAATTGTAACCATATACATATAAAATGACGGCAATCGAATGCCAATCGTCGGGCCTTATTTGTAAAGTTTCTATGCCTTGGTAATCGAAACCCAAAGATCTATGAACTAACCCGTGTTTGACTAACCAAGCAGACAAACGACCCTGCATCTTTTTTATCTCTCCAAAATTTTTATTTGTATTTAGTATTTCACATTTGCGATGAAATTTATGAAGATTGACTGGCTCTTTAAGGATCCTGCCTAATTCACTAATTCGTGGGACGATACCGAACTTTTATATTTGAAAAAGATTTCAGGAGGGATCTCTGAAGTCGAGGGTGGTTCAGAGAGCAATCCTTGATCATAATTTCCGGTATGAGTACTACGCCCAAGACGAAACTTGTGACTGGTAGTAAAAAACCGATTCCCCTGTTGAGATAGAATTCGATCTTCATATATTTCTCGAGATATTTTTTTACGAAGTTTTGTTATAGCGTCTATAACTGCCTCCGGTTTAGGTGGACAGCCCGGCAAATAGACATCCACAGGAATTAGCTTATCAACTCCCCGAACAGTACTATAAGAATCGGTACTGAACATCCCTCCTGTA